CCATGCATAAACTGAACCAACAATTGGGATAAGCACAAAAATTAAAGCTTCGATAAATACAGATACACCCAATACATCGAAACTCATTGCCCATGGATAAAGAAAGACCGTTTCAACATCAAAAACAACAAAAACTAGAGCAAACATGTAATAGCGGATTCGGAATTGTAACCAAGCATCCCCCATGGGTTCTATACCCGATTCATAAGTAGAGAGTTTCTCTGGTCCTTCACTAACCGGGGCTAAAACTCCGGAAATTACAAATGCTAAGATAGGAATAACGCTTGATATTATTAGAAACGCCCAGAAAATATCATATTCGTAAAGCAGAAACATAAATGTACTCCTATTAATGTGGAATAGGCTGAATTAGTCGATTCGAATCGTAATTGTCAATTCATCTAGAATTTGTTATCTTAGGCGAAACAAGAATTGATTTTGATCAAATCAAACCGCATAGTTTAGAGTTTGTTTGCTGTGGGGCATGTCCTGTTTAAAGATTCACTTAATAGAATCCCACTTAGATTTTTTATTTTGATTCTATTTTCTATTTAGATATGGTGTAGACGTAGAGTGCTCTTACACAAACTCTCTCACTTTGTCTTGGGTTTTCTATCCTCTATTCTATCCTCTATACCTCTATAAATAGAAATAAAAAAGTAATAAAATACTAATACTAAAATATCCTATCCCTATAAATATAATATAATAAGAATATCCTATATTCTATTTATAATAATAATTTTATTATGATAATATGATAATATATATATAATATTATTATATAATATAATTATATATTATAATGATAAGACCAAGCAATATGATAAGACCGAGCAATGGGTTAGATTTCGCTACAAGAAAAGGTTTTACAGCAAACCTATACTAGACAATGAAACATAGCAAAGAGTGGAGTAGTATAATCGACAGAATCATAAATAATTTACATAACCTTTTCGAATTCGAATATAAAGAATCACACATTATCGAACGATTCGACAGACCAAAAAAAATCCCCCAACCCACTCAACTCATAGAATATAGAAGAAGAAATGGTAATCCATTTAGGACCAATTCATTATCTCTCCATTATCTCTGAATCAATCAATCAATAAGGTTGCTCTTGTTCTGAAAAAAAAAAAACACAATTTGTCATTAGTCAGGGCAGGGGTCTTTTACAAATACAAGACCCAAGACCAAGAAAAGAATACTTCACTAAACTAAAATAGAATAGATTAGGATTAGGGCTATACGGACTCGAACCGTAGACCTTCTCGGTAAAACCGATCAAACTAATTATTATCGAAATGATTCGAACTGTTTCAAAGACCCAACATGCATTTTGTTGCATTGGGCTCTTTCATCAACTGATGTAAAGATCAGTTAGTCCACCATATTTTTTCTTTAGAGGAAGATAATAAGATGGCTCCATGTGCTCTGTTGTATTCTGATCTAGGAGCAATACCAAAGTGTTTCAAAAAAGGATTACGTTGACTTAGGTCTGCCTTCGGCCTAGATTAACCTAAGTTAAATGGAATCTCTATCGCTCCGCTGCAACAGCCGAATATGAGACTTCATACACCTTAAAGTTCATAGGACGAAAAGAGGTTATTTTGAGGCCCTTATACTCATTATGCCTAGCATTGAATGGGATGGGTATTTACCTTATCAACTTTCAAATCAACGGCAGGTTCTATTTGATTTGGCAATTGAATTCGCGCCTGAATCGGGCCGAACCAAATATTTGTCAGGCTATTGTTCTCTTGTTCCCTCAAACCTATGGAGTAAGACATCGATTTCTCAATACGATCAATTATGTTCATTGCATAATAGGCTCCCTTGAAAAGCATTGGCGCACGTGTAAACGAGGTGCTCTACCAACTGAGCTATAGCCCTTGTCATAGACATCTTAACATATAGAAAATTTCTTGTCAAGATGGATATTCCATAATCCCACATGATAACTCTCTGATCTATTTATTTTATTTACGTTTACGCTTAAGAGAACAGATTTGTATTGCTTAGAAATAATATTCCACCTATAATCCCCGAAGTGATGGGTTCTTTTTTGTGGTGATAAATGACCTACTTAACTCAGTGGTTAGAGTATTGCTTTCATACGGCGGGAGTCATTGGTTCAAATCCAATAGTAGGTAGAACTTATTAGATACGGAGTCAATGAAATGATATCTAATAAGTTTTTCTACCCATCTTCTTTTTTTTTGTTTTATCAGATTTAGACTTGATTGTGTTCAATCGGCAGAATCAACATGTGGTGTATAATAAAGAACTTTTAAAAAACTTCTTTTTATTTTTTTATTGTCTTGATTTGACTAGTAAGAAATAACATTAAGAGCCTCTACTCGTGTCCTAGCTCGTCTGAGAGCTAAATTCGCTTCAATTGCTTGTCTCTTACCCTCAGCTCTACTCAAGTTAGCTTCAGCTATTTCAAGAACTTGTTGAGCTTCTTGTGGATCAATGTCAGTACTTATTTCCGCATCATTTCCTAAAATGGTGATCTCATTATTACCTATTCTAGCGAAACCACCCATTAGAGCTACCGTTAACCATTGGTCGTTGTTGAGGCGTATTCTCAAAAGACCTATATCTACAGCCGTGGCAATAGGAGCGTGGTTTGGTAATACGCCAATTTGCCCACTATTAGTAGATAAAATGATTTCTTTCACTTCTGAATCCCAAATAATTCGATTGGGAGTCAGTACACAAAGATTTAAGGTCATTTCTTCAATTTGCTCTCCCCTTCTAAGTTCATAGCTTTCGCGGTAGCTTCATCGATGTTACCCACCAAATAAAAGGCCTGCTCGGGAAGACTGTCTAATTCTCCGGAAAGGATCAGTTGAAACCCCCTAATGGTTTCTGCAAGACCAACATATTTTCCTGGAGAACCAGTAAATACTTCTGCCACGAAGAAGGGTTGGGATAAGAAACGCTCAATTTTTCGTGCTCTTGCTACAGTTAAACGATCTTCTTCGGATAATTCGTCCAATCCCAGAATAGCTATAATGTCCTGAAGTTCTTTGTAACGTTGTGAAGTTTGCTTAACTCTTTGCGCAGTTTCATAATGTTCTTCGCCAACGATCCGAGGTTGTAACATAGTTGACGTTGAATCTAAAGGATCCACTGCTGGATAAATACCTTTGGCAGCTAATCCTCTTGATAGTACGGTAGTAGCATCTAAATGGGCAAATGTCGTGGCAGGTGCAGGGTCGGTCAAATCATCCGCAGGTACATAAACGGCTTGGATCGAAGTTATAGATCCCTCTTTGGTAGAAGTAATTCTTTCTTGCAAAGAACCCATTTCTCTACTAAGGGTAGGTTGATAGCCCACTGCAGAAGGCATTCTCCCCAATAAGGCGGATACTTCTGATCCTGCTTGGACGAAACGAAAGATATTGTCGATGAATAGAAGTACGTCTTGTTCATTAACATCCCGGAAATATTCCGCCATGGTTAGGGCAGTTAAACCAACTCTCATACGAGCTCCTGGTGGTTCATTCATTTGACCATAGACTAGAGCTACTTTTGATTCTGCAATATTTTTTTCATTAATTACTCCGGATTCTTTCATTTCCATGTAAAGATCATTTCCTTCACGAGTACGTTCGCCTACTCCGCCAAATACGGATACGCCTCCATGAGCTTTGGCAATGTTGTTGATCAATTCCATGATAAGTACTGTTTTACCCACTCCAGCCCCCCCAAATAGTCCGATTTTTCCTCCACGGCGATAAGGAGCTAAAAGATCCACTACTTTAATTCCTGTTTCAAAGATTGATAATTTTGTATCCAACTGTATAAAGGCAGGTGCAGGTCTATGAATAGGAGATGTTGTGCTAGTATCTACAGGACCTAAATTATCAACAGGCTCCCCAAGAACGTTGAAAATTCGTCCGAGGGTGGCTCCACCGACCGGAACGCTTAGAGGAGCTCCCGTGTCAATCACTTCCATTCCTCTCGTCAGTCCATCTGTAGCACTCATAGCTACAGCTCTAACTCGATTATTTCCTAATAATTGTTGTACTTCACAAGTCACATTAATTTGCTGACCAACAGTATCTCGACCCTTAACTACCAAAGCGTTATAAATATTAGGCATCTTACCCGGAGGAAAAACAACATCCAGTACTGGGCCAATAATTTGAGTGATACGCCCTAGGTTTTGTTCTTCAAGTGTGGAAACCGCAGGACTAGAAGAGGTAGGATTGATTCTCATAATTATAATTAAAGTGAAATATGTCGAAAATTGTTTGGAATGATGCCAAGTCGAAAAAAATGTCCGATAGCAAATCGGTTAATTCAAAAAGAAATAAAATAAATGAGAGTTAGCACTCGATTTAGTTGGTACCACCCAACCGAATACGATTCAATCGTTTACTCATTGAATGAATAAATTTTCAAGTTCAACCAATCCTTCTTTTTTTTTTCAAAACATTCAAAACAAAAGAAATATCAAGTACATGAAATCACAAGTAAGTCTTTTTTATTTCTCTATCATTATGGAAAAGACCATCCATATTAGATTCGATTATTTATAGAATAGAATTCGAACCCGAACTTCATTTATGATTCATAATTTCGATCTCATTGGCCATTGTTCTTCATTTTTTTTGAATAGATATTTGATTTCTGCCTATCTATTCTTTATACCCCTTTTTATTTATACCCCTTTTTATTTATACCCTTTTACGGTTGAATTATGCCTATTTTCACGCCTAGGATTTACATATACAACATATATTACTGTCAAGAGGGAATTTTTCTTAGTATTTAGATATGAAAATTCTAAATAAAAATAAGAAGGAGATCGATTTTATTGTAAACTTGCAAAACAAACATTGGGTTGCGCCATATATATCAAAGAGTATACAATAATGATGTATTTGATTCATCAAATACATGGTCTAATAACGAACCATTTCATTTTAACATTGAAATTAGTTGATAATATTAGTTGAATATTTTTTTGACAGATTTTTGTC